GAATTCCAAAGATCTTGGGCAAATCCAAAGAGGGTTTTCCTGTACGTTCATCAGAAAATATTTCTAGATCCCAATAGACCCAATGCCAGATAGCTGCCAAAAAGCATAAGCCAGAAAACACAATATGCGCCCCAGCTACACCTTCGTAACTCCAAATCCCCGGATTCGTTACAGTTCCTCCTGTGATACTCCAACCCCCCCATGAATTGGTTATTCCTAAACGAGTCATGAAGGGTATAACGAACATACCCTGTCTCCACATTGGATCAAGAATAGGGTCAGAAGGATCAAAAACTGCTAATTCATACAGAGCCATCGAGCCCGCCCAACCAGCAACCAGAGCTGTATGCATTATATGAACGGAAAGCAACCGGCCGGGATCATTCAATACAACGGTATGAACACGATACCAAGGCAAACCCATGGAAAATACCCCTTTATCGAAGAAAAATAGACACTACGTAACTTTATTGCATTGGAAAAAATTATACTATGATTATCCTATAGACTTCCCCTGTTCAGGGGATTTTTTCCTAACAAGGGTTAGGTTAATATTGATTCTATATTCTATTCGTAATAATGGAAGAATTCTGTTCGTAAGAACAAAGAGAAACAGATTTATTCTATATTCGATAAGTACCAATATGCAATGGTGGATTGATACCATTTTCTATGAGAAAATTTGTCCATCCTTCATTTATCATTAGAAGGATCTATTCGTAAAAAATTTCCTTTATTTATTTTGTCTTTCTTTCTAAATTTTTCTAATCTATGGATAAAATAAATATGATAAAGCCAATATTATAAAGACAAGAAAAATAAAGACAATAAAACCATATTGTTACGTTTCCACATCAAAGTGAAATATAGTATTTAGTTCTTTTTTCTTTCAATCCATGCCTATTGGTGTTCCAAAAGTACCTTTCCGAAGTCCTGGAGAGGAAGATGCATCTTGGGTTGACGTATAGTGCGACTTGTCAGATATCTTGGGTCATATGGGATTTCCCCATTCTCTCCCCCGACCGAGATATCCTCTGTTTCGCCCAAGAAAGAGAAATTGAATTATCGAAAAATTGGAGCGTGAAATGCAATTAAATGCATTATTTGGGGGAATTCATAGAATTATATCAATTAGAATAATTTATGGTTGGCTTTGGCTGGACGAAAAAAATGAAGTATCCAGGCTCCGTTTAAAAAAAAAACCCAATTGGTAATATATCTATGATTACTATGTGTATCATAAATGATTATTTGTAAAGTCATAACAAAAAGAAATGGTGATGGGAAGATTTGTCCTATATGTGCAAATCAAAATCGGGCGAATCTTTACCCGGAGTAGAGCATAAACCTAAAAAGATGAAAGAGACCCATTCAGGAACAAGAAAATACCATCGTAATTGGGATTGAATTTCGATGAAAGAATACATCAATGAGAAGTTAATTCGATAAGTTTATTTACCCTTTTTTTATATTATCAAAGAAGAAATCAAAATTCATCTTTATTGAAAAATCGAAGAAAAAGCCCTTTCATTAAAAAATTAGAAAAACCCGAAAAAGAAAGAGGACTGGAATCTATACATTGATTCTTTTCTTCGCAATTTTTTTGAACCGTATGCATCAAAAGGTGCATGTACGGTTCCTAAGGAATACAATTTTACCCTACTCAACCGACTTTATCGAGAAAGATTACTTTTTTTAGGCCAAGAGGTTGATAGCGAGATCTCGAATCAACTTATTGGTCTTATGGTATATCTCAGTATCGAGGATGAGACTAAAGATCTGTATTTGTTTATAAACTCCCCTGGTGGATGGATAATACCCGGAATAGCCATTTATGATACTATGCAATTTGTACGACCAGAGGTCCATACAATATGCATGGGATTGGCCGCGTCAATGGGATCTTTTATTCTGGTTGGAGGAGAAATTACCAAACGTCTAGCATTCCCTCACGCTTGGCGCCAATGAAGTTTTTTTATTTGAGAGAAAAAAGAAAACTATGCCTTCGCCATATGAATATTAAGTAATAATAGCATGGCACTTCGAATTCGATATGAAAAATTTTGTATTTTTTTTCAAAAGATTTGATTATGTATCGAGAGAGTAGTATGAGATAAAAGATATTTCCGACTTTCTCTTATCTATCGGAAGTCCAATTCAGCGTCACAAACTTGTTTGTTTTTACACTAACGGGCTCTTAACAATATTTAAGTTATAAAAAAAAAGAGTGCGAAAAAACCAAATTTTTTTGATTGGCTCAAAAAGAAACTTTGGGATTGCTGAATCAAAGACAAAAAAAATCCATTTTAAAATAGAAAGCAACGGAGCCATCATAGTATTTTTGAACTCCTCCGAAAAAAAAAAGAAGGGTGGCATTTTGATCATTTACCCATCTGGGGCTAATAGATTCTATTTTTTATCTTTCTTGAATGGAAAAGTTAGGGGTCAATTTGATTATAGAGCCGTATGCAATGCATAAAAGATAATGCCCGTACGGTTGTTCAATTCTATCCTTTTTCCTATTATTCTTTATCTTTCTTTTCTGTTTCTTTCATCACACCAGATAGAGAAACCTTCTATTATCAGGGTAATGATGCATCAACCTGCTAGTTCTTTTTATGAGGCACAAACGGGAGAATTTATCCTGGAAGCGGAAGAACTGCTGAAACTACGCGAAACCATCACAAGGGTTTATGTACAAAGGACGCGTAAACCTTTATGGGTTGTATCTGAAGACATGGAAAGAGACGTTTTTATGTCAGCAACAGAAGCCCAAACTTATGGAATTGTTGATCTTGTAGCAGTTGAATGAAAAAGTGGATTTTGTGCAAATCTGTGATTTGATATTTTATCTCCGAGTTTACTATATAAATAAATAAAAAATCCGGTTAGGATCAATCTAAACCAGCCCATTATATATATGACTCAACATGCCAACTATTAAACAACTTATTAGAAATACAAGACAGCCCATTCGAAATGTCACGAAATCCCCCGCTCTTCGGGGATGTCCTCAGCGTCGAGGAACATGTACTAGGGTGTATGTGCGACTCGTTTAGATCATGAGCTGACAGGAAAAAGCAAGAAAACTGCTTCCAGTATGACTGATCAGTACTAATGAATAGGATAGAATGGAAGAAGGAACTCCATTCACTATCTAAAAATAAGCAAATCTATCCTTCTATTGTGTATAAAGTTTATGGTTTCCGTTGGTGCAAATTCAATCACCTGAATTTAAGATGAGAAACAATTCTCCATTGGTAGCAACTGATTATCCATTAAGCGGAAAAATCTTATTAAAATTAAAAAAAAAAGAAGTTCTCGCTCAGTCAAGAACGGACTACGAGGGTCAGCTACCCAGCTAACTTTCCTAATTAAATACCGTTACTGTATAGGCGGGTCTCATTGTGAAAGACCTGTTACTGGATAATTCATAGGTAGAGCCAAAGAGTGTGGTGTGAACTATACAAGTTACCAATAACATTGATGAAATATTAAATGAAGTAAGGGCTCCGGTGTATAGAGAAGACCTCACCGTTTAAGAAGTAACCATAGAAACGAGGAAACCCACAATTTCTTTCATATTTCCCAGTAAAATACCCCAAAAAAGAAAAAATCGTGGTCGGGAAGGTTATAGTAGCCAAAGCCATTGGAATTTGTATTTTATACATTGGAAAAATCCGTTTGGTTATTAGTTATTAATAGGCCAGGACGGGAAAAATAATAACTGAAAGAAAAAAATCAATTAGTTATTTGTCAAAATTTTATTTATTCAATGACTAGAGTTAAACGCGGATATATAGCCCGGAAACGTAGAACAAAAATTCGTTTATTTGCATCAAGTTTTCGAGGATCTCACTCAAGACTTACTCGAACTATTACTCAACAGAAAATAAGAGCTTTGGTTTCGGCTCATCGGGATAGAGATAAGCAAAAGAGAAATTTTCGTCGTTTGTGGATCACTCGAATAAACGCAGTAATTCGAGAAAAGGGAGTATCTTATAGTTATAGTAAATTAATACATGATCTATATAAGAGGCAGTTGCTTCTTAATCGTAAAATACTGGCCCAAATAGCTATATCAAATAGGAATTGTCTTTATATGATTTCCAACGAAATCAGAGAAAAAGTAGATTGGAAAGAATACACCGAAATAATTTAAATGGGGTTCCCCGGAGAATGAACTCCGGGAGGGTGGAGTTGAAGTCAAAATTACTATGAGAAATGCGCTAAAGTAGTCAAAATGAATGAACACGTTCAATAAAAAAATCTTTTTTTTTCCGATTCGTTTTTTTTTTACGACACAATAATCTGGATTCTAAGATTTGTCAAATAAAACACCAATCCATGTTTGAGTTCAAATTGGAATTCTGATTGAAGTGAACAAAAAATAAGCCTATTTATTTCTGGTTCTAAGACCAGTAGTTCTAGTGGTCGACTCGATTCTTTCAAATTGTTTCTCATTATTGAGAAAAGGTAACAAAGATAAAATACGAGCTTGTTTTATAGCAATAGTAATTAATCGTTGTTGTTTCAAGGTCAATCTATTTACTCGTCTAGATAATATTTTTCCCTGTTCACTAATAAATCGACTAATTAAACTCATGTTTCTATAATCAATTCGATCCCCCGATTGAATCGGGGGCAAACGCCTACGAAAAGATCGCTTGGATTTAAGAAAAGGTCGCTTGGATTTATCCATGGTTTGTTTGTTTAGTTTATTTCTTATCCCGAAATATTTCTTAATTGTAATTTTAACTCCAAATAGGATTCTTTTTATTTAAATGCAATATCTTCTATTTATATTTCAATGTGTTCTATATAATGTCATTTTTCTCCTTTCAAGGATAAGACATACTCGGTTCAATCTATTTCTTTATTTCCCCATGAATCATATGTTTGTAACAATAGGGACAGAATTTTCTCAATTCTAATCGATTGGGCGTATTGTGCCGGTTCTTTTGAGTAATATATCTGGAAATACCCGTTGATACCTTCTTAACACCGTTTTGTATACAACTGGTACATTCCAAAATTACCGTTACCCGCGCATCTTTTCTCTTGGCCATGAACCTCCTTTGGATTTTTGATTTACTCAACTCTTCTATTTTGATTCGAAATGAAGAAAAAGAAAGGAAGGAAAAAATAAAAGTTATTAACTTGAAATCCAACTCTAAAAGATCAAAATCAATTAAATCAAAGCAAAGCCATAAAAGCCATAGTAAATAATAAGCAAGACAATGAGAATGAGTTCGAAATTCTATTTAACTCCGAAGGGCAGTTAAAGATCTTGTATTCTTGCCCTAGACCCCGATTTTCCTACTCTACCCCCACGTCTCTATTTTTAATTCGAATTTGAACCTGAGTCTCGCAGACGTTGAATCCATTTTTATTCTTTCTCTTTCGTCCCTTATTCTAAATTCTAAAAATTAGAAAAAAAAAAGGGAAAAAAGAGAAAAGAGGGAGGGGGGATTAGTCACAGATATTTGATTCTATTTCTAATCTTTTTCATTCCTTCCGGTGTCAATAGCTAGAATGAAAAAAAGGGGAATGTCAACGCATCGGGGAAAAAACGATTAATCTCTATCAATATACCTGCTAAAGCCCCGAACCATAACGTACTTAGTACTGGGGCCACGGAGAGATATGTTTTTAGATCTCGCATTGAAAAACCTCCTTTTTTATTGTAATACATAAAGATAATGCATATATGATTAGATGCATATGTAGTTAAGGGCCGTTTAGAGTTGTACACGGAATCCCTAATTCCAATTGAAATGTACAACGATCCATAAGATTTCCTTTTCTTATTATTATATGTAAAAATATGTTAAATGAGGCCAAAAAAGACGAAATGGACAGAAAAGCTGTGTGTCTCAATGCAGGAAATAGGGATGTGGAAAACAAGAAAGGAATTCTCTACAATTATACTGTAGAACAATTTGAAGGGATGTGGCGCAGCTTGGTAGCGCGTTTGTTTTGGGTACAAAATGTCACGGGTTCAAATCCTGTCATCCCTACCTATTACTGCCCCGTTGAGCAGTAACGAGGAATCAGCTGAGATCGATTCAAATTGCGTTGCTCGGAAGTTCATTTTTATGAAACTATAGAATATATAGATATAAAAAGAAAATGGATTAGTTTAAAAAAAATCTTTTCTTTACATCCTTTTCTATTCTGATAAGAAAGCGCTCTTAGTTCAGTTCGGTAGAACGTGGGTCTCCAAAACCCGATGTCGTAGGTTCAAATCCTACAGAGCGTGATTTTTTCTTCATGAATTCAATTAGACTGAAATGGATTCAGTCGCTTGCACAACAATTAGAATTTGACCTCCTGTGGATTAAAGAAAGGAGGAGGCCAATCAAAAAAAGAAATGTGAATTAATCAAAGGTCCAACTGATCGCCACGCCTGTATTGTAAATATGCAGTTACGAATAATCCAGCCAAAGTAATAGGAATTAGACCTAACACGATTCCAAATAGAAAAACTTCAATCATTTCAATTTTTTGAAAAGGAGAAAAAAAGCGGTAATATCTATACCTAAATATTAATCCGAATTGATGTGAATCTCAATGACCAAGAATTGACAATTGACATGGTAAATAACTCTAGAATACACAGAATCTCACAGAAGCATTTCCTTTCTGAATTGTTTCTTTCAAATAGAAATTTTAAATAAGTCGTATCTTGCTCAGACCAATAAATAAAGCTGAAGTTATAGTTAAAGCCACTAGTAGAAAACCGAAATAACTGGTTATAGTAAGCATGAAAGGGCTAAATGAAATATGGTATTTTTATACATATGTTTCTAAAGTATTTACCTAAGTTTCCATTTTTCTAACATAGGAAGATATACAAAAATACCAATTGAAATAATAAGTCCAATTGAAAGTTTTGGATTCATCTATCATTATAGACGGCACGAAAAAAGAGAAAGTAACAGGCATATAAAATGAAACCGATTCATCATTTCTAAGATCTAGCCATCTCGCGATTCCTATCAACCAAGTCGTCGAGAATAAACGAACTAGATCGTGTAACTTCATTTAAAAACGAAACTCTTTTTGAATTATTATTTTGAATTCCATTTTTATGGAATACTATGTTTCCTCGTTCGATATTTTAAAATAAAGCCTCTTCCTTGTAGCTAGATCCAAATTTGGATTGAGATCCAATCCAACAATTCATTACAACTATTGATTCCAATTATTTTATTCTTTTTTCACTTTCTTTCATCGAATCATATTTGTTACTGGACAATTAACAAATTCCTTAAAATAAAAAGGGGGGGTTCTAACAAAAACTGCCTCTACAACCATGAAAAAGAAATTTATAGATCTCCCATCCACTTAAAATTGAATTGTGGAAATATGATAATCTCTTTCATTGTAAGAATTTTATATTAAATACAGCATCATTTTACATCAACAGATAAAGGAAAGGAAAAAGAAATTATTTAGCACTTCCTTTCGATACTGATTCAATTTGCGTTGCTGTGT